CTTCTAACACTTGTTCCACTTTTGGAAGACCTTGCGTTATATCACCAGATCTTGATTTTTCATATATAAATGTAACTAATGTATCTCCTTCGTAAAGGATTTCCCCATAATGTCCATGAACGGTTGCTCCTGGAGTAGCCAAATAAGGCTTAGCTGATCGTATTACCACAGAGTCAACTTGAAGAATTAGAACTTGACCCGATTTTAAATGCGGTCCTTTTTTGGCTATACATACATTTTCACAAAGAAACTGCCCAAGACTAACAATTGTAGATGTCTCTTCACAATAATTGTAATGGATAAAATACCAATTCAAATTGAATGGATGAAAAATAATGTTACTGCATGAATAGGGATTATAAATTTTACCTTTTTCATCCAGTAAATAATATTTAAGTATTTGAAAACTTTGTTTTAAATTGTCAAGTTGCAAATAGTTATTTAGTAAGATCTGATTATGGGTTATTAAATGGGAAAATAAATCCAAATTAGAAATTGGAAAGCCTGTTCCTAAGGGGCCCAACGAATTACTAATTGGAATTAGGGGGTCCTTTTTGATTGATTCTTTTATTACATTGGTAGATTTTACATCGTTGAATGGACCTATTCGAGAACAATTGGATGATGACAAAATTATCAAAGATTGAGATTCCTTATTTCGATTCAACAACGTATGAATAGTCCCTTGATTTGGATTAACGGATTCTTGAATGCTTGCCTTGGAATAGGAATGAATGGAAGAAAACGGATTGACATTAGCGCGATCTGATCCATTCTCAGAGATCAATCCTGCACCCGACAGATCGTTCCTTTTTCCGGTATACGAAATAGGTGACTTCGCTAAGTCAATTCTTAGAAAATCTCTAATCAAACCATTTGTCCTTATTTCAACAAAGGAAGCACAGGCCTTTTCGATCTTTTTGTCTTGGTCCCAATTCAACACTAAACAAGTCCGAACTAATTGAATACTTGTGTCCCAAATTTCAAGAATTGGGTCGTAATAAAGGATATAATTGACAACTCGAAGTTGTAGATTATCACTTTCCTGCAAGAGATCCGGCGGGAAAAGTCTTCCTAAATTTATACCGTCCGTTTTTTTATATGGGACTACAGGTTGAACCAAAACAAAATATTTTTTTTCATACCTGGAAAGTTTCATTCGTTGGATATAGAGCCAATTTTTCAATTTTTTGTATTCTTTGTAATTTTGTTTTCCCCCTCCTGGTGGTATCAATCGGAATGCCTTATTTGTCTTTCCAGGAAAATGTATATCTCCGGAAAAGATTATCAGTTTAATTTTTTCTGCTTTTTTCTTGACTCGAACCAATCCGGCTACCCGACTTCTTCTATTTAAAGTGATTTGCGTATCTACCCCAATAATACTATTGTGCCGTACCATTATGGACGAAGATTCGGCCAAAATGTGAACTTCCACGGGAATAAAAAAAAATGGATTTACTTCCTTTTGGTATTTTGGCCAAAATACCTTGCCTCCTCGATACTCAATCAAATCCTCTTCGTTGACGATTGAATTAAGTTCTCTAGTCTCATATTTAGTAAGTCCCGAGCTCTTTCTTATATATCGAGGATCATCGAAATAAGCAAGAATACTATTTCTACGCAGAATACCTTTTCTGGGGATTTCAATTGAGATACCTGAAGAAGGTATTAGTTGGTTCTCGCCTTCTTGAAGCGATTCGAGTGGGATGATGAATCTATTTCTTCGCCTCTTCGCCAATAAATCAGAATTCCCCTCGAGAATGGCCAGATTACAACGACCAGTACATGTCATTCGATTAAGTTCTGAATAATCGGGAATCCTATCTCCCTTTTGATTTTTACCAGAAAAATACGAACTAAAAAATTTGTGTCTCGCTTGATTATTAGTTACTGAGGGGTTAGAAATATATCTTCGCTTAACAGAAAGAGAATAAGCGTTCATTTGATCTTGATCCTTGTGGATCGAACAGGGTCCTAGACTGGATCTCCAGGGCTCCCCTAATAATATCCATAAATGACTTGTTTTTGGTAAGAGATGAATATTACCATATGTAAATTCAGGTGCATGGTACACATCGGTATTCCAGTGCATTTCGCCCTCTGAGTCAGAATAAATATGTTTTCGAACCTTCTCTTTCAAATTCAAAGTGGATGTTCTCGCGCGAATCTCAGCAATGACTTGTTCTGATTCTACATATTGATCGTTTTGAACTAAAAGAAAACTTTTGGGCGGAATACACACATTGTGTATAATATCTTCACTCTCAATAGTTACATACAAGTCTCTAGAACATAGAAAAGCAGGATGTCCATGACGTGTACGTGTCGGATGAACTAAATCCTCATTGAATTTTATTTTTCCATTAGAAGGGGCTCGCACATGTTCTGCAGTACCCCCTGTGAATACTCCGCCGGTATGAAAAGTTCTTAATGTTAATTGAGTGCCCGGTTCTCCAATAGATTGACCTGCAATAATACCAACAGCTTCTCCCAATTCGACCAGGTCGTCATGAGCTGGACTCCGGCCATAACATAATTGACAAATCCAAGATGTACTCCTACAAGTAAAGGGGGTTCGAATAGAGATTGGTTGTGCTCTAAAAGTGATGAATCTATTGACAAGTCCAATCCCAATATCTTGATTTCTAGTAGCAATGCATCGCGAACCTATATATATATCATCTGCTAATACACGCCCAATTAATGTTTGGATAAAAATCCTGTCCGCCATCATTCCATTTCGAGGACTTACAGAAATACCTCGAACGGTGCCACAATCTGTTCGACGTACAACAATGTGTTGAACTACTTCAACAAGTCTGCGCGTGAGATATCCTGCATCTGATGTTCGGATAGCGGTATCCACAACTCCTTTACGGGCTCCGTAGCAAGAAATAATATATTCTGTTAAAGAGAGCCCTTCGCGTAAATTGCTTTGAATGGGTAAATCAATCATTTGCCCTTGGGGATCCGACATTAATCCTCTCATACCTACTAATTGATGTACCTGAGATGCATTTCCTCTGGCTCCCGAAAAAGACATTATATGAACTGGATTAAAAGGATCGGTCATCCGAAAATTTGGATTCATTTCTTGTCGCAAATATTCACTTGTGGCATACCATATCTCGATCGATTGACGTAATTTTTCTACCGCGTGTACATTCCCATAATGATGGTGTTTTTCCAAAATAAAACTTTGTTGTTCAGCGTCTTGAACTAGCCATCTTTTAGAAGGTATTGTTAAAAGATCATCAATTCCTAATGAAATGGATGCGGCGGTAGCTTGTCGGAAACCCAGAGTCTTTACTTGATCCAGGATATGTGATGTATATCCTATTCCATAGTGATCAATAAATCGACTAATAAGTCGTTTCATGGCAGTTCCGTCTATCACTTTATTGTGAAAGACCTGAGTGGGCCGTTCTGCCATCAGTACCTCCATATTGCGCTGAGTAGAATTTGACAATGGGTTTGAGTCAGTGATTGGAAAACTTCCTTTTCTAGATCTTGATTCACGTATAAATTCCGCAATTATGGTCCTAGTTAACCCGGCGAGACTCGAATTCCCGCGGGTAGCATAGAATTACAACAGCCCTGCCAAAACCCCTGTATGGCTTCTTCTATTTCTCGATAAAGAGAAATATGACCAAGAGTGGTTCGAATATATATATATAAAATTTCCCTTTTTATACTTCTTACTATTAGATAGTGTCCATAAATCTCATAATAGGTACCCAAAGATTCATAGTGAATTTCGATGGGAGCTTCTCTTGCAGCAATAACGCGTTGATCTAGTCGCCACCGCAGCCACAAAGCACTACCTAAATTGATTCGTTTTTGCCGATAAGCGCCAATTGCATCATAGGCATTACAAAAAAAGGGTTCTTTTTTTTTTGTATACTTATAGTTATTATTTTCATTTTGATAGTTTCTACGATTACATGGATTATACCTATTTACACAAATACCGCGACGATTACCACTCGTTAAGACATAGAGTCCACTAAGCATATCTTGAGTTGGTGCAGAAATGGGATCTCCAATAGTTGGAGACAAAAGATTCATATGAGAAAACATAAGTAAACGTGCCTCTGCTTGAGCCTCCAAAGATAAAGGCACATGAACAGCCATTTGATCCCCGTCAAAGTCTGCATTAAAGCCCTTACAAACTAATGGATGTAAACAAATAGCACGCCCCTCCACTAAAACAGGGAGAAATGCCTGTATGCCTAATCTATGCAGAGTAGGCGCTCTATTCAGCAATACAGGATGGTCATCCAGAATTTCCTGAAGTATTTCCCATACAATCGGTTTTTTTTTTCGAATTTGACTCTTAGCAACTCCTATGTTCGAAGCAAGATGTTTTCTAATTAGGTCACGAATTACAAATGCCTGGAAAAGTTCTATTGCTATTTCGCGAGGCAATCCACATCGATGTAAGGAAAGTGAAGGGCCCACGACAATCACTGACCGCCCTGAATAATCGACCCGTTTACCAAGCAGAGTCTCGCGAACTCTTCCTTCTTTGCCTTCAATTACATCTGAAAGCGACTTGTAAACTCTATTATGATCGTCCCTCATTGGTTGTCCGCAGATTCCATTATCAAGAAGTGCATCCACGGCTTCTTGTAGCAATTTTTCCTGAGATATTATTAATTCTTCTGGCGTAGCTATACTTGTTGTTAATAGATCTGTAAGAGTATTATTCCGATAGATAATTCTTCTATAGATTTCATTAATATCCGAGGTCACTAGTTTATCCTCATCTATATGATAGATTGGTCTCAACTCAGGAGGAAGAACTGGTAATAGACACAAAACCATCCATTTTGGTTCTATATTTGTTCGAATAAAATGCTTAGCCAATTCCATGCGTCTAAGCAAAAAATCTTTTCTTCTTCCAACTTTTCGATCTTCCCATTCGTTCCCCGTGGGTTCTTCTTCCTCCAATTCTTTCCATTCTACCAATGAATAATCTATAATAATTCGTAAATCTA